TATTTAGAATCCATCATATTCATATATAGTGAAGTTTTACCCCCGGATTCCCATAAAACAAAAAAGAATCCTTTTTCACACTTCAGTGATTGAATTTCTATGTTTAGTCTGATAGGAAAAACTAAAGAATTGTGGCTCGAATGACTATTCATCTATTGTATTTTTATGCAAACAAATAGGGGGCAAGAAAACTCTATGGAAAGATGGTGGTTGAATTCGATGGTGTTTAAAAAGGAGTTAGAGCGTAGGTATGGAATAAAGAACTCAATGGAAAATCTTGGTCCTGTTGAAAATACTAGTGAAAGTGAAGATCCGAATAGAAAAGGTAGGGCTAAAAACATTCATAGTTGCAGGGGTCGTGACAATTCTAGTTACACTAATGTGGATCGTTTATTCGGCTTCAAAGACATTTGGAATTTTCTCTCTGATGATACTTTTTTAGTTAGGGATAGTAATGGAGATACTTATTCTATCTATTTTGATATTGAAAATCATATTTTTGAGATTGACAACGACTATTCTTTTATGAGTGAATTAGAGAATTATTTTGATCATTATCGCAATTCTAGTTGTATGAATAGTGGATCTACGAGTGAAGATTCCTTATCCAATCGTTACATGTATGTAACTCAATCTAGTTGGAATAATCACATTAATAGTTGCATTGACAGTTATCTTCAGTCTCAAATCTGTATTGATACGTCCATTGTAAGTGATAGTAGTGACAGTTACATTTCTAGGTGCATTTTTGATAAACGTAGAATTAGTAGTGAAAGCGGGAGGTCCAGTCTACGAACCCGCGCGAAGAGTAGTGATTTAACTCTAAGAGAAGCGTCTAATGATCTCGATGCAACTCAAAAATACAGGCATTTGTGGGTTCAATGCGAAAATTGTTATGGATTAAATTATAAGAAATTTTTGAAATCAAAAATGAATATTTGTGAACAATGTGGATATCATTTGAAAATGAGTAGTTCAGAAAGAATCGAACTTTCGATCGATCCCGGTACTTGGGATCCTATGGATGAAGACATGGTCTCTCTGGATCCCATTGGATTTCATTCGGAGGAGGAGCCTTATAAAGATCGTATTGATTCTTATCAAAGAAAGACAGGATTAACTGAGGCTGTTCAAACAGGTGTAGGTCAACTAAATGGTATTCTCGTAGCAATTGGGGTTATGGATTTTCAGTTTATGGGGGGTAGTATGGGATCCGTGGTGGGGGAGAAAATCACTCGTTTGATTGAGTACGCTACCAATCGACTTATACCTCTTATTATAGTGTGCGCTTCGGGGGGGGCGCGCATGCAAGAAGGAAGTTTGAGCTTGATGCAAATGGCTAAAATATCATCTACCTTATATGATTATCAATCCAATAAAAAGTTATTTTATGTATCAATCCTTACATCTCCTACTACTGGTGGGGTAACAGCTAGTTTTGGTATGTTGGGAGATATCATTATTGCCGAACCCAATTCCTACATTGCATTTGCGGGTAAAAGAGTAATTGAACAAACATTGAATAAAACAGTACCTGAAGGTTCACAAGCAGCTGAATATTTATTCCAGAAAGGTTTATTCGACCTAATCGTACCACGTAATACTTTAAAAAGTGTTCTGAGTGAGTTATTTAAGCTCCACGACTTTTTTCCGTTCAATTCAAATTCAATCAAGTAGAGCGTATTAAGTTCAATTATTTTATTTGTAGCTAACAAGTAGTTAGCTTGTCGGAATTAAAGTAAATAAGAACGCAATTTTCTTTGGTTGGTGACCTAAGATCTAATTGTAGAAAGAAGCAAAAGTTGCGGATAACTCTTTTTTTTACCTAGATTTCCCATTACTAATTAAGAAGTCTTTATCAAGAAGATAAAAGCGTGAGTTCTTCCTTTCGTGACATTAGGCAAATAAAACGAATTTCGCCTTACGTAGATAATCAAATATAGAAAAGATAGATATATAGTTTTTTATCTTTCTGCATCGCCCGAAAATCTCATTTTCACTAAAAATCCTGGTTGTGTCGCATTCTAGTAAATCTTTCGATAATTTGTAAGAAACCTTTTCAAATTAGAAGACAAGAACAAAACACAAAGAAATTAAGAAAAAAATATATTTAATATAATAAAGTTGATTATCATAGGTATCTTTCGTGTAAAAAGATGAATAAGTCCATTTATTTAGTTCTACATTCCTTGGACTTAGTCTATATACTCACTTAGATATATAGATATTTATTACTTCTATAATTATAATAATTATTAAATTCAATTTCTTAAGAAATTGAATTTAATAATAAAGACCAATTCATAATAATTACACTTTTGAATTATAATTATTGTAAAATATGATATAAAAAAATAATAACAGGTGCAAATAATAAATCGAGGTACCCCATTGTTATGACAACTTTCACTTTTCCCTCTATTTTTGTGCCTTTAGTAGGCCTAGTATTTCCGGCAATTGCAATGGCTTCTTTATTTCTTTATGTTCAAAAAAACAAGATTGTTTAGATCTGAGGGGACCCAATCTCATCCATTTTTTTTTGAACTTCTACTTGCTAGCATAACACAGATATTTATTTCTTTCGGGAAATGGAAATATGGTATGACATGTGATTTCTAAAGGAAAAAGCTATTATGCCTACAGAAAATGATCTATGGGTAAATAAAATCCAGCTAGTTTCAAATAGAGCAGGATCATTGGATACCTAAAGTTGGTGGATCCAGCTGTAATATGTATATTTGGGATTTAAGGAAGGGTATGTTATTAGTTTAGATCTAACCAATTTGATAAATTACTCCTAAGGGTTCACATCAACTAGCACTAGTTCACATCAACTAGCACTCGTTCACATCAAACTAGTGCTAGTTTGATGAGAGTTCCTTCGGAAACAAAAAAAAAGTAAAGTCAAAATAATTTGGGGTATTCTCTCAATTCCAATAAAATTAAATCGGATGAAGTATGAGTTGGCGATCAGAACATATATGGATAGAACTTCTAACGGGGTCTCGAAAACTAAGTAATTTTTGCTGGGCCCTTATCGTTTTTTTAGGTTCATTAGGATTCTTATTGGTTGGAACTTCCAGTTATCTTGGTAGAAATTTGATATCTTTTGTTCCGGCTCAGCAAATTGTTTTTTTTCCACAAGGGCTCGTGATGTCTTTCTACGGGATCGCTGGTTTCTTTATTAGTTCCTATTTGTGGTGCACAATTTCCTGGAATGTAGGTAGTGGTTATGATCGATTCGATAGAAAGGAGGGAATAGTGTGTATTTTTCGTTGGGGATTTCCTGGAAAAAACCGTCGCATATTCCTCCGATTCCGTATAAAAGATATTCAGTCCATTAGAATAGAAGTTAAAGAGGGTATTTATGCTCGTCGTATCCTTTATATGGACATCAGAGGCCGGGGGGCTGTTCCGTTGACCCGTACTGATGAGAATTTGACTTCACGAGAAATTGAACAAAAAGCCGCCGAATTGGCCTATTTTTTGCGCGTACCAATTGAAGTCTTTTGAGAAAAGGAAATGGGCTGAAGAATGAATGCTTTCTCAGCAGGAGAGAAAAAATTCCTGTTTTTTCTATAACATAATTTAACTGAAGTTTCGTCAAAACGTTCAGTCGAGCCAAAGCCGATATATATGGAACAACCCTAAAACAAAACCCCCTCCTTTGAGGTTTTTTATGCGTATCCAAATCCATGCAACTCAATTCAAACAAGTAACAAATTGAACTACTAGATTCAATTCATCGGATACATCAAATGATTTCGAAAGAAAGAAATTGATCTTTTTTCAATATTTGTTGGAATTGATACTTTAGATGCAGATAAATCCTATCGTGTAAATTATTTCTGTCAATCGACCCTTTAATTTATCCTTTCTTTTGTGTTCCATTACTAATACTAACCAATAAAGGGTTTTCTTTATAATGATAACCGGTCCATTTCTGTCTTGTTTTACCACTCATTTTTTTATCATCACAATATCTTTCTCTCAATTATTCTATTCTTGGATATGGGTAATCGTTGGAATTTTTTCAAAATATTCTATATTTTTATAGAAAAGGAATTCTTTCGTCTCAAAATATCAATAATATTCATTTCTTAAAGTGTCTCCTTTCGGTCATTCATCGAAAGGAGACACTTTAAGAAATTTGATGAATTGAGAGATCTGGAAACAAAATTTTTGATTATTTCTTGATTCGAATTCGAAGCGGAGTCGTAGTCTATTTTTGTATTCGTTCTAGATTCACACAAAATCACAAATAAAATAGATTCATAGGTTTGATACCTTGTCTAGAACTCATGGGTAAAAGAAATATTCGATCACATAGAGTCGACGAATGAAGTGGGTTAATTAATAATTCACAGACGAAAAATGGCAAAAAAGAAAGCATTCATTCCTCTTTTGTATCTTGCATCTATAGTGTTTTTGTCCTGTTGGATTTCTCTCTCATCATTTACTAAAAGTATGGAATCTTGGATTACTAATTGGTCGAATACTGATCAATCCGAAATCTTTTTGAATGATATTCAAGAAAAAAGTATTTTAGAAAAGTTCATAGAATTAGAGGAAATCCTCTTCTTGGACGAACTGATCAAGGAATACTCGGAAATACATCTACAAAAGCTTCCTATAGGAATCCACAAGGAAACGATCCAATTAATCAAGATACACAATGAGGATCGTAGCCATATGATTTTGCACTTCTCGACAAATATAATATGTTTTGCTATTCTAAGCTGTTATTCTATTTTAGGTAATGAAGAACTTGTTATTCTTAACTCTTGGGCTCAGGAATTCCTATATAACGTAAGCGATACAGTAAAAGCTTTTTCGATTCTTTTATTAATGGATTTATGTATCGGATTTCATTCACCCCACGGTTGGGAACTAATGATTGGTTCTGTCTACAAGGATTTTGGATTTGTTCATAATGATCAAATCATATCTGGTCTTGTTTCCACTTTTCCAGTTATTCTCGATACTATTTTAAAATATTGGATTTTCCGTTATTTAAATCGTGTATCTCCGTCACTTGTAGTTATTTATCATTCAATGAATGATTAATAAATGATCCACCGATTTGAATCTAATCAAATTAGAATGTTTCTTAATGTGTAGTTCTACATAAGCATTAAAAACTTTCTACCCGGGGGATTTTCATCCTATAGCATTCCAGTAAAATGATTCCAGTAAATAGCAGAATCGTGGATAGGGAACTATACGAGCGACCTACCCAATTTATTGTAGAAATTTTCGGATCAATGATTAGACCATGCAAACTAGAAATACTTTTTCTCGGATAAAGGAACAGATTACTCGATCTATTTCCGTATCGCTCATGATATATATCATCACTCGAACATCCATTTCAAGTGCATATCCCATTTTTGCGCAGCAGGGTTATGAAAATCCACGAGAAGCGACTGGGCGTATTGTATGTGCCAATTGCCATTTAGCTAATAAGCCCCTGGATATTGAGGTTCCACAAGCGGTACTTCCTGATACTGTATTTGAAGCAGTTGTTCGAATTCCTTATGATAAGCAAGTGAAACAAGTTCTTGCTAATGGTAAGAAAGGAGGTTTGAATGTAGGGGCTGTTCTTATTTTACCGGAGGGGTTTGAATTAGCTCCTTCCGATCGTATTTCTCCCAAGATGAAAGAAAAGATAGGCAATTTGTCTTTTCAGAGCTACCGCCCTAATCAAAAAAATATTCTTGTGATAGGGCCTGTCCCTGGTCAGAAATATAGCGAAATCACCTTTCCTATTCTTTCCCCCGACCCCGCTACTAAGAAGGATGTTCACTTCTTAAAATATCCTATGTACGTAGGGGGAAATAGGGGAAGGGGTCAGATTTATCCCGACGGAAGCAAGAGTAACAATACAGTTTATAATGCTACAGGAGCGGGTATAGTAAGTAAAATCATACGAAAAGAAAAGGGGGGGTACGAAATAACCATAACAGATCCGTCGGATGGAGGTCAAGTGGTTGATATTATCCCTCCTGGACCAGAACTTCTTGTTTCAGAAGGTGAATCCATCAGATTTGATCAACCATTAACGAGTAATCCTAACGTGGGTGGATTTGGTCAGGGAGATGCAGAAATAGTACTTCAAGATCCATTACGTGTCCAAGGTCTTTTATTCTTCTTGGCATCTGTTATTTTGGCACAAATCTTTTTGGTTCTTAAAAAGAAACAGTTCGAGAAGGTTCAATTGGCCGAAATGAATTTCTAGACTCGCCGATTTATCGACATCAAGTTCGTAAAAAGAAACAAATTATTGTTGTCGATTATGTATCATCAAAAAAAACTGAAATTCTGAAAAACCTTTTATTTACTTGTTTATACTATTTTTCTACGAGCTTCGGGGAATCTCTTGTACCGCATTCCTAGTCATATCATATATAGGTAGATCCTTTTTGAAGAAGACTATTTTATTTGACTTTACCAACGCTTTCTTTGTTTTTTTTAGCCAAATTTAATTCGTACGACTATGTTACTATACTATATACCGGATTTCAATTATCAATCTTATTCTATTTAAAATAGAATAAGATTGGGATAGATAGTCCCATAAGTAAGTGCGGAACTATAAATGCGGGCAACAAATGATTCTAGGAGGGATTATTTGTCTTCCTATTCTTCGACACAAGAATAGGGGTAGATAAAATTCCCCTTCTTGTGTCGAAAGAGTAATGATTTTTGATCCTGTTCGTCAAAAATTCCTAGTCTTGGTGTCGGTTTTCAGATGTATCAGAACTTCCTTTTTTATTTATTACGTACAATAAAAATAAAGTAGTGGACAAACAAAAAAAAGGGGGGAATCTCATTTCATTTGATTAAATAGAAGTTATTCAATGAACTTCTAAAAAATTGAAATCTTTCTGAGATAAGAAAATAAAATCTAAATTAGAATTAAAGTTAAGAGTATAGAAAAGTATTTGTACGATATCTAATCTACAGAAATATAGATAATCCGAAAATTGAGTAATTCCTCCCTTCTTATTTATAACTTGTAAAGTACCCATAGATACTATCAACGAGCAGGTGAATCAATCAATGAAGTTCATTTTTCAAAAGGATCATCAATCAGAAAAAATGGAATGGAGTTTTTTGGAACAGTAGAAAACTAAATCAACTTTTAGACGAAAAAAAAGACTCTGATTCTTAAGAACCCAACGGGCCCTTTCCCCTCGAATCAGACAAACAAAGAAGGGAATCCCGTCGGGTTCTTACGTCTACAACTCAATTCATCCGATTACTACAGGGATGAACCTAATCCGGAATATGAGCCATAAAAGAAAATACCTATTAAACCAATCACAAGAATACCAGTTACAGTACCTATTATCCAAAGAGGAATCCTTCCAGTAGTATCGGCCATTTACTCCACTTCCCTCCCATTTTATCAAGTGGTCATGCTAGAGACATAAACAGTCATGGATAATTATGAGATGAGATCCTTCCGAATGAACTAATACAATGCCTAGAATTATT